ATATTTTTTATTATTTAATTAAAAATATTTAAAAGATGGTTTAATTAAATTTTGAATTATATATTTATTTAAAAAATTAATTTTTAAATATTTAAAATTATAAATATGTATAGATTTAAAATTTTATTAATTAAATTAATTGAGGGAAATATATATTTATATGTATGTACATATGCGTATGTATTTATATATATATATATTAAATATTTAATTAATTAATATATTAATAATATATAAATAATTTAATTAATTATTAAATTTAATAATAATATAAATTTATTATTTAATTAATATAAAATAAAACAATATTTTATATTTAAAAAATTAATAATTGATTTATATTTATTTTGTAATTTTAATAAATATTACAAAAAAAAAAATAAGAGAAGTAATAAAAATTTATTAATTTATATTAAATGTATAATATAAAAAAAAAAAAAAAAAAAATCTATGTTAGTTTTTTTTACAATAGATAATAAATAATTATGTTTAAAAAAATTCATTAAAAGTTTATTTTATATATAAATTATAGTGTTAAATTATTATTATTTTAATAATAATAATGATATTATTATAGTAAATAAAATTAAAAATTTAAGAAATTAAGATTTAGTAATACAAAAATTAATAACAAATTTTGTGCCAGCAGTTGCGGTTACACAAAAATTAAATTGAATTGTTTCAGTTTATAAATAATAAATTAAAATTAAAATAAATATTAAATTATTAGGTAAAATTTTAATTTAATTAAATTTTATAGTTAAATTTATGTTTTAATAAATTTAAGATTAAACTAGGATTAGATACCCTATTATTAAAAATTTAAATTATAATACTAAAATAGTAAATAATTGTTTATTGAAACTTAAATAATATGGCGGTATTTTAGTTCATTTAGAGGAATCTGTTTAATAATTGATAATCCACGATTAAATTTACTTAATTAATAATTTTATATATCGTTGTTAAAAAAATATTTTTAATTAAAAATAATATTTAAAAATTTAGATAGAAAATTAATTCAGATCAAGATGTAGATTATAATTAAGAATATAATGGATTACAATAAAATTATTTAAATGAATATATTATTGTAAAATAATATTGAAGGTGGATTTAAATGTAATTTTATTTAATAAAATAAAATGATTTAAAATTAAAATATGTACATATTGCCCGTCACTTTCATTTAAAAATTGGAATAAGTCGTAACAAAGTAGAGGTACTGGAAAGTGTTTCTAGAAAGAACAAATTAGAGCTTGGAAAAGTTTTTCATTTACATTGAAAGGAAATTAATAAAATTAATTAATTTGAGGGGAAAAATTAATAATTTATAAATAATAAAAAAATTTTTAATACTAGAATGGGGGTTATAGTATTATTAATAGAAAAAATTATAAATTTTATAGTTAATTAGTATCGTAAGAGAATTTTGAAATAAGTGAAAATAAAATTTTAATAAAGTAAATTTAATTTATTGTATCTTGTGTATCAGAGTTTATTAAATTAAATTTATTTTTAAAAATAAATCTCGAATTTAGAAGAGTTAATTAATTATAAAAGTTAATGTAATATAATTATTTTTAATAATTAATTTGAAATGAAAAGTTAATCGTTTTTAAATATATCTAGTTTCTTTAGAAATAAATTTAATTTAAAATTTAATTTTATAAAGAATTTTTTTTTAATTATAAATAAATTAAATTTAATATTTTAGGGGATAAGCTTTAAATTAAATATTTATATATATATATAAATTATTAAAATTTTTAAAATTTAAATTGTTTAAAAATTTTAATTTTTTATAAAAAATTTTAATAAAAATAAAATTTATAAGAAAAATTAAAATTATATAAAGAAAAAATTTTTAATAATAAAAAATTAAAAATAATGATAAAATTAGTATAAAATAAATTAATAAAGTAAAAAATTTAAAAAATTAAATTAAAGGAATTCGGCAAATAGGTATATTCACTTGTTTATCAAAAACATGTCTTTTTGTTAATAATTTAAAGTCTAATCTGCCCACTGATGAAAATTGAAGGGCTGCAGTATATTGACTGTACAAAGGTAGCATAATCAATAGTCTTTTAATTGAAGACTTGTATGAACGATTTGATGAAATATAAACTGTCTCTTATTTAAATATAGAATTTAATTTTTTAGTTAAAAAGCTAAAATAATTTTAAAAGACGAGAAGACCCTATAGAGTTTTATATTTAAATTATTTAATATTTTATATATAAATTATAATAAAAATTAATTTAAATATTTTATTGGGGTGATAGAAAAATTTAATAAACTTTTTTTATATAAGATCATAAATAAGTGAGAAGATGATCCATAATTAATGATTAAAAGAAAAAATTACCTTAGGGATAACAGCGTAATTTTTTTTTTTAGTTCAAATAAGAAAAAGAGATTGCGACCTCGATGTTGGATTAAGATAAAATTTAAAAGCAAAAGTTTAAAATTTTGATCTGTTCGATCATTAAAATCTTACATGATCTGAGTTCAAACCGGTGTGAGCCAGGTTGGTTTCTATCTTTAGAAAATTGGAATATTTTAGTACGAAAGGATTAAATATTTAAAATAATTTTAAAAAAAGAATTTTATTAATATTTATATAAACTATTTTGGCAGAAAAATGTAATGATTTTAGAAATCATGAATGTATAAATTATTATATAGGTAGTATATGATAATTATTGATTTAATAAATTTGATTATTGGGGGGTTAATTTTAGTGATTGGAGTATTAATTGGGGTTGCTTTTTTAATTTTGTTAGAACGAAAAGTATTAGGTTATATTCAAGTTCGTAAAGGTCCTAATAAATTAGGATTAATAGGGTTGTTACAACCTTTTTCTGATGCAATTAAATTATTTACTAAGGAACAAGTATATTTAAATTATTCTAATTATATTGTATATTATATTTCTCCTATTATAAGATTTATAATGAGATTAATTATTTGAATAATTATTCCTTATTATTTTAATATAATTATATATAATTTAGGAATTTTATTTATTTTATCATGTTTAAGAATGGGGGTGTATATATTGTTAATTTCTGGTTGATCATCTAATTCTAATTATTCTTTATTGGGGGGATTGCGGGCGATTGCTCAAACAATTTCTTATGAGGTTAGTTTAGCATTAATTATAATGTCTAGAATTATTTTAATTATAGATTTAAATTTAATTAAATATATATATTATCAAGAGTTAATTTGATTTTTTATAATAATAATTCCTTTGAGAATGTGTTTTTTATCATCAATAATAGCAGAGGCTAATCGAACTCCTTTTGATTTTGCTGAAGGAGAAAGTGAGTTGGTATCAGGATTTAATGTAGAATATAGAAGAGGTGGATTTGCTTTAATTTTTTTAGCTGAATATTCAATAATTATATTTATAAGAATAATATTTGTAGTAATTTATTTAGGGGGGTATAAATTAAATTTAATATTTTATATAAAATTAATGTTTATTATTTTTTTTTTTATTTGAGTTCGGGGAACTTTACCTCGTTATCGATATGATAAATTAATATATTTATGTTGAAAAAGATATTTACCTGTTTCATTAAATTATTTAATATTTTTTTTAGGTTTAAAATTAATAATTTTATAATAATATAAAATTAATTTAGTATAAATTAATAGAATAATATATTCTTTCTTAAGTTTTCAAAACAAATGCTTGACAAGCTCATTAATTAATTATTAAAAATTAAATTATCTCAAAATTTAATTAATAAAGGATTAATAAAAAAATAAGAGAAATATAAAATAGTTAATAATTGTCCTGTTAAAATATAAGGTACTTCAACTGGTCGGGCTCCAATTCAAGTCAATAAAAAAATAATAGAAATTAAAAATCAGAATAGATTTTGATTAATTGGGTAAAATTGGATTCCTTGGATTTTTCTATTAGATGTAAATGGTAAAATAATTAAAATTAAAATAGATATTACTAATGCGATTACTCCTCCTAATTTATTAGGGATTGATCGTAGAATAGCATAGGCGAATAAAAAATATCATTCAGGTTGAATATGAATTGGGGTTACTAAAGGATTAGCAGGAATAAAATTATCTGGGTCTCCTAATAAATATGGATTAATTAAAGTTAATATAATTAATATATTTAATATAATAATAAATCCAATTAAATCTTTTAATGTAAAAAAAGGATGAAAAGGAATTTTATCTAAATTACTATTGATACCTAGAGGGTTATTTGATCCTGTTTGATGAATAAATAATAAATGAATTATGGTTAATATAGTAATAATAAAAGGAAATAAAAAATGAAATGAATAAAATCGAGTTAGAGTAGCATTATCAACTGCAAATCCTCCTCAAATTCAGTTAACTAATATAGTTCCTAAATAAGGAATTGCAGAAAGAAGATTAGTAATTACAGTAGCTCCTCAAAATGATATTTGACCTCAAGGTAAAACATATCCTATAAAAGCAGTTGCTATTAATAAAAATAAAATAATTACACCAATTATTCAAGTTTGTTTATAATTAAATGAATTATAATAAATTCCTCGACCGATATGAATGTAAATACAAATAAAAAAAAAAGATGCTCCATTAGCATGTAAAGTTCGAATTAGTCATCCGTAATTTACATTACGGCAAATGTAATTAATTCTATTAAAAGCTATATCGATATTAGCAGTATAATATATAGTTAAAAATAATCCAGTTATAATTTGAATACCTAAACATATACCTAATAATGATCCAAAATTTCATATAGAAGAAATATTAGAAGGGGTAGGTAAATTAATTAGTGAATTGTAAATAATTTTATAAATAACATTAATTTTTCGGGCGGGTATGAAATTATTCATTAGTTTAAAGATTAGATCGTAAAGGCCCAAAAAAAATATTTGTGATTTTTACTACAGCAATTAAAGTAATATATAAGTAAATAATTATTATTAATATTAAATAAAATGTATTATTATTATATAATTTAGATAAGTTAATTTTATTTTCATTATTAAAAAATATAAAATTAGAGAAAAAATTTATTATTTCATCATTAAAAAAAAAAATTAGTCATTTTAAATTAAGATTATATATAATTCTGGAGAATAAAATAATAAAAATAAAGATAAAAATATTAAAATTAATAAATTTAAATATTTCATTAGATGCAATTCTTGATACATAAATAAATAAAACTAATAATCCCCCTAAAAAAATTAAAAATAAGATATAAGAAAATCAATAAGTATTAATAATTATACCTGAAATAATGCATAATAATAATGTTTGGATTAAAATTAATAAACCTATAGATAAGGGGTGATTAATAAATAGTATAATTATTGAAAAATAAATAATAATTAATGAGAAAAATATTTTGATAATATCAAAGAATAGTTTAAAAAAAATAATAATTTTGGAGATTATAGATAAAGAATTTTTTTTTCTTTGAAGTTTTAAAAGTATTTACTTAATTTTGATTTACAAGACCAATGTTTTTTTTAAACTATAAAAACTAATGATAGTATATATATATTTAATTAGGTTTATTATATTTTTAGTAGGGAATATAATTTTTGTTTCTAAACATAAACATTTATTAATTGTTTTATTAAGATTAGAATTTATTGTTTTAAGAATATTTTTTTTAATACAAATTTATTTAATAATAATTAATTTTAATATATATATATTAATAATTTTTCTAGTTTTTTCAGTTTGTGAGGGGGCTTTAGGACTTTCAATTTTGGTGTCTATAATTCGTACTCATGGAAATGATTATTTTCAGAGATTTAATTTAATTTAATGATAAAGTTTTTAATAATATTATTGTTTATAATTCCTTTATGTTTTTTACAGAATATATTTTGAATGGTTTATATTAGTTTAATATTATTAACTTTAATATTTATAAATTTAACAATTAATATGAACTTTTGTAATTTAAGTTATATATTAGGATGTGATATAATTTCATTTGGTTTAATTTTATTAAGGATTTGAATTAGAGCATTAATAATTATAGCTAGGGAAAAATTATTTAAAACTAATTTTTTTTTAGGATTTTTTTTATTAAATATTATTTTATTAATATTAATATTATATATAACTTTTAGAGTAATAAATTTATTTTTATTTTATTTATTTTTTGAGGGGAGATTAATTCCTACATTAATATTAATTATTGGATGAGGATATCAACCAGAACGAATTCAAGCAGGAATATATTTATTATTTTATACTTTATTTGTTTCTTTACCTTTATTAATGGGTATTTTTTTTATTTATAGAAATATAAATAGAATAATGATTTATTTTTTAAAATTTTATAATTTTGAAATAATTTTTTTATATATGTCTATAATTTTAGCTTTTTTAGTTAAAATACCTATATATTTTGTTCATTTATGATTACCTAAAGCTCATGTTGAAGCTCCAATTTCAGGATCTATGATTTTAGCTGCTATTATATTAAAATTAGGGGGGTATGGGTTATTACGAGTTATATTAATTTTACAAAAAATTAATTTAAAAATAAATTTTATTTTTGTTGTAATTAGATTAATTGGTGGATTATTTATTAGTTTAAAATGTTTTTGTCAAATTGATATAAAATCTTTAATTGCTTATTCATCTGTAGCTCATATAAGAATAGTAATTGGGGGGATTATAACAATAAATTATTGAGGATTTATAGGAGCTTATATTATAATAATTGGTCATGGATTATGTTCTTCAGGTATATTTTGTTTATCAAATATTAATTATGAACGTTTAATAAGACGAAGATTATTTTTAAACAAAGGATTAATAAATTTAATACCATCTATAAGAATATGATGATTTTTAATAATATCTTCAAATATAGCTGCTCCTCCTTCATTAAATTTAATAGGTGAAATTAGATTAATTAATAGATTGGTAAGATGATCTTGAATAACAATATTAGCGTTAATTTTAATTTCATTCTTTAGAGCTGGATATAGATTATATTTATTTTCTTATACTCAACATGGGGAATATAATTTAGGGATTTACAGATTTTATAGAGGAGTATCTCGAGAGTATTTAATATTATGTTTACATTGATTACCTTTAAATTTATTAATTTTAAAAATTGATTATATTATAATTTGATTTTATTTAAATAATTTAAATAAAATATTGATTTGTGGGATCAAAAATATGACAGAGTCATTTTAAATTATTCAAAAATTTTCTATTTGTTTTATTAGATTTTTTTTTTTTTTTTTTAATATATTAATTATTTTTTTTTTTGTAATTTATTTTATTTCAGGTAATTTAACATTAATAATTGAATGAGAGTTAATTTCTTTTAATTCAATAAATATTGTTATATCAATTTTATTAGATTGAATATCTTTATTATTTATAATATTTGTTTTGATAATTTCTTCTTCAGTAATTTATTATAGAAAAAGATATATAAGTTCAGAAGTTAATTTAAATCGGTTTATTTTTTTAGTAATTATATTTGTTATATCTATAATTTTATTAATTATTAGTCCTAACATAATTAGAATTTTTTTAGGTTGAGATGGATTAGGATTAATTTCTTATTGTTTAGTAATTTATTATCAAAATTTAAAATCTTATAATGCTGGGATGTTAACAGCTTTATCAAATCGAATTGGTGATGTAATAATTTTAATAGTAATTTCTTGAATGATAAATTATGGGAGATGAAATTATATTTTTTATTTAAATTTTATAAAAAATGATTTAGAAATGGAATTAGTAGGATTAATAATTATTTTAGCAGCAATAACTAAAAGAGCTCAAATTCCTTTTAGATCTTGATTACCAGCAGCTATAGCTGCTCCTACTCCTGTTTCTTCTTTAGTTCATTCATCAACTTTAGTTACTGCTGGGGTTTATTTATTAATTCGTTTTAATTTATTATTATTAGATATAATAATATTAAAAATTTTATTGTTATTATCTGGGCTTACAATATTAATAGCTGGGATTAGAGCTAATTATGAGTTTGATTTAAAAAAAATTATTGCTTTATCAACTTTAAGGCAATTAGGTTTAATAATAAGAATTTTAAGAATAGGTTATAGAGATTTAGCTTTTTTTCATCTTTTAACTCATGCTATATTTAAAGCTTTATTATTTATATGTGCAGGAGTAATTATTCATATAATAAATAATAATCAAGATATTCGTATAATAGGAGGGGTAAGTTTATATATTCCAATAACTTCTTTATGTATAAATATTTCAAATATAGCTTTATGTGGCATTCCTTTTTTGGCAGGATTTTATTCAAAAGATTTAATTTTAGAAATAGTTATATTAAGAAATTTAAATTTAATAGTTTTTTATTTATATTATTTTTCTACTGGATTAACAGTTTTTTATACTATACGTTTATTAATATATTTAATAATTAATGATTACAATTTATTAAGGATTTATAATTTATATGATGAAGATTATATTATATTAAAAAGTATAATAATATTATTATTTATAAGTTTAATTTCTGGAAGAATATTAAGTTGATTAATTTTTTATAATCCTTATATAATTTATATGTCTTTAAAAATAAAAATAATAGTTTTATATGTAAGTTTTTTAGGGGGGTTAATGGGTTGATTAATTAGAAATATAAATATTTATTCAGTTAATAAATTTTTATTAAGGTATAATTTAAGAATATTTTTTATTGGTATATGATTTATACCTTCTTTATCAGTTTATGGTTTAAATTATTATATTTTAAATTTTGGTAAGAATTTATATAAAAATATTGATTTAGGTTGAAGGGAAATTTATAGTGGTATGGGTTTAATAAATTTATTAAAAAATTATAGTTTAGTTGTTAGAATTTATCAAATAAATAATTTTAAAATTTATTTATTTAGATTTGTTTTATTTATGATTTTTAATATAATTTTTATTATAATTTATTTAAATAGCTTAATTAGAGTTTGATATTGAAGATATTAAGGTGATTATATAATCTTTAAATATTTATAAATAAATTTTATTTTTTTTACAATGAAAGTGTAATGTTTTTTTTAAACTATATAAATAGAAATATTAATGAGTTTAATCACTAAAAATTAAGTTAGAAGCTTAATATGAAATATTTCTAATTGGAATTTAAATTCAATAATATCATTAACAGTGATATACCTCTTTTTGGTTTCAATTAATTTAAATAAGGAGAAATATCTCATTCTTTTAAGTCGAAATTAAACGCAAAATTGCTTCTTATTTAAGAAAAATTGAATATCAATATTATTTGAATGCAAATCAAAAGTTTTTATTAAACTATAATCCTAATTAGTTCAATTTAATATATTTTGATTTCATTCATGATATAATCCAATTAAGAGTATAATAATAAAAAATGAATTAATTATTCATCAGTTTGTTATATTAACTATTTTAAATGTTGAAATTAAAGGGAAAATTAATGCAATTTCAACATCGAAAATAAGAAAAATTATTGTAATTAAAAAAAAATGTAAAGAGAAAGGAATACGTGCTAATGATTTAGGATCAAACCCACATTCAAATGGAGAGCATTTTTCTCGGTCTATAAATGATTTTTTAGAAATAAAAAATGAGATTAGAATAAAAATTAATGAAATAAGAAATATAATTAAACATATAATAATAAGAAAAATTATTATTTATATTAATTTTTTTAAACTTTTTGATTGGAAGTCAAATATACTATATATATTATATAAATAATTAATTACCTCATCAATAAATAGAAATATAAAGGAATAATCATACAACATCTACAAAATGTCAATATCATGCTGCTGCTTCAAATCCAAAATGATGATTTATAGAAAAATGATTATTAATATGGCGAATTAAACAAATTAATAAAAAAATAGTTCCGATAATAACATGTAATCCATGAAATCCTGTGGCTATAAAGAAAGTAGAGCCATAAATTCTATCAGCAATAGTAAATGGGGCTTCATAATATTCATATGCTTGGAGAATAGTAAAATAAATTCCTAAAATAACAGTGAAAAATAATCCTTGGGTAGTTTGAGTAAAATTGTTTATTATTAATGCGTGGTGAGCTCAAGTAACTGTGATACCTGATGAAATTAAAATAATTGTATTTAAAAGAGGAATTTGGAATGGATTAAACGCTATAATTATTATTGGTGGTCATATAGCTCCAATTTCAATATTAGGTGATAATCTTGAATGAAAAAATGCTCAAAAGAATGAAATAAAAAAAAAAATTTCTGAAATAATAAATAAAATTATTCCTCATCGTAAACCATTAGAAACTAATAAAGTATGTTTACCTTGAAAAGTTCCTTCACGACAAATATCTCGTCATCATTGATATATAGTCAATAAAGTGATTAAATATCCAATTAAAAGTAAATTAATATTAAAATTATGGAATCATTTAATTAGTCCTGTAACTAAGGTTATTACTCCAATTGCTCCAGTTAAAGGTCAAGGTCTATAATCTACTAAATGATATGGGTGATTATGGTTAGAAGACATTAATTTACTTCCCTGGAATATAAAGTACTAAGAATAGTAATTACATATGATTGAATAACCGCAACTGCAGATTCTAAAATTAGTAATAAAATTTGTAAAATAATTAATAATAAAATAAAATAAAATGGAATATTATTTCCTATATTTCTTAATAAAGTAATTAATAAATGTCCAGCGATTATATTAGCAGTTAATCGTACAGCTAATGTTCCAGGGCGAATAATATTACTAATTGTTTCAATTAATACTATAAATGGCATAAGAATTGAAGGTGTTCCTTGAGGAATTATATGAATAAATATATGCTTAGTGTTATTTAATCACCCATAAATTATAAATCTTAGTCAGAATGTTAGAGAAATTGTTAAAGTTAAATTTAAGTGTCTTGTCCTAGTGAAAATATAAGGAAATAATCCTAAAAAATTATTAAATAAAATAAAAAAAAATAATGAAATAAAAATAAGAGTTCTACCTTTAAAATTATTGTTAATTAAAATTTTAAATTCATTGTGAAGTTTATTGGAAATAAAATTTCATAAATAAGAATGTCGATTAGGGATTAATCAAAAAGAATAAGGGATAAATATTAATCCTAATAAAGTTCTTAATCAATTTAATGGTAAGTTTAAAATATTAGTTGAAGGATCAAAAATAGAAAATAAGTTAGCTATCATTTTCAAAGAGGGGAATTTTTTGATTTAAAATAATTTTTTTTATATAAATTATTATTATTATTAAAAATAAAATAATTTATAATATTAAAGATAATAAATAGAAAAATAAAAAATAAAATAGATAATAATCAGTTAATAGGTATTATTTGAGGGATAAAAGAATATTATTTTATAATAATTTAAATTTGACATATTTATGTTATTTATTAACTAATTCTTTCATTAGAAGTAAATGCTAAATTACTATAATATGGTTTAAGAGACCAATACTTGCTTTCAGACACCTAATGAATAATTATTAATTCATTCAATAAAATTATTAATTGAAATTCTTTCAATTACAATAGGTATAAAACTATGATTTGCTCCACAAATTTCAGAGCATTGACCAAAATAAATTCCTGGCCGATTAATAAAAAATCTTATTTGATTTAATCGGCCAGGATTAGCATCAATTTTAATTCCTAAAGCAGGGATGGTTCAGGAATGAATTACATCTGTAGCTGTAACTAAAATACGAATTTGATTATTCATAGGTAAAATAATTCGATTATCAACATCTAATAATCGAAAATTTTGAATATTTTGGGGTTGGATTATGTATGAGTCAAATTCAATATTTGAAAAATCAGAATATTCATATCTTCAATATCATTGATGGCCAATTGATTTTAAGGTAATTAATGGATTATTAATTTCATCTAATAAGTAAAGTAGCCGTAAAGAAGGAAGAGCAATAAAAATTAATGTAAATGCTGGTAAAATTGTTCAAATTAATTCAATTATTTGTTCTTCAATTAAAAATCGATTAGTATATTTATTGAAAAATATATTAATTATTAAATAAGAAATTAAAATAGTAATTATTATTAAAATAATTAATGTATGATCATGAAAAAAAATAATTTGTTCTATTAATGGAGAAGCTCTATTTTGAAAATTAAAATTAGATCATGTAGCCATTTCTAAAAAAAGGATAAACCTTTATAAATGGGGTTTAAATCCACTACATATAATCTGCCATATTAGAAATTACTTAAAATTGGAAGTTCATTATAAGAATGTTCAGCAGGAGGGGTATTTTGATATCATTCAATAGATGAAGGTATATTTAAAGGAAATAAAACAATTCGTTGATTAATTATAGATTCTCAAATAATAATAATAATAATAAATATTGATATAAGAGAAATATATGATCCTAAAGAAGAAATAATATTTCATGATATAAAAGTATCTGGGTAATCAGAATATCGTCGAGGTATCCCTGCTAATCCTAAGAAATGTTGAGGAAAGAAAGTTAAATTAACTCCTAAAAATATTGAAATAAATTGAATTTTAAGTAAATAAGGATTTAGTGTTAAGCCAGTAAATAATGGATATCAGTGAATGAATCCTCCTAAAATAGCAAATACTGCTCCTATAGATAAAACATAATGGAAATGAGCAACTACATAATAAGTATCATGTAAGGTGATATCAATTGAGGAATTAGCTAAAATTACTCCAGTTAAACCTCCAACTGTGAATAAAAAAACAAATCCTAAACTTCATAGAGTAGATGGACTATAATTAATTTGAGTTCCATATATAGTGGCTAATCAACTAAAAATTTTAATTCCTGTAGGGACAGCAATAATTATAGTTGCTGAAGTAAAGTAAGCTCGAGTATCAATATCTATTCCTACTGTAAATATATGATGAGCTCAAACAATAAATCCTAATAATCCAATTGCTATTATGGCATAAATTATTCCTAGAGAACCAAAAGTTTCTTTTTTACCTCTTTCTTGGGAAATTATGTGTGAAATTATTCCAAATCCTGGTAGAATTAAAATATAAACTTCTGGGTGTCCAAAAAATCAAAATAAATGTTGATATAAAATTGGGTCTCCTCCTCCTGCAGGATCAAAAAATGAGGTATTTAAATTTCGATCAGTAAGTAATATAGTAATAGCTCCTGCTAATACTGGTAAAGATAATAAAAGAAGAAGGGCTGTGATTCCTACTGCTCACACTAAAAGAGGTATTTGATCAAAGGATAAATTATTAATTCGTATATTGATAATTGTAGTAATAAAATTAATAGCACCTAAAATAGAAGAAATTCCTGCAAGATGTAAAGAAAAGATAGCTAAATCAACTGATGAACCTCTATGAGCAATATTAGAAGATAAAGGGGGATAAACTGTTCAACCAGTTCCTGCTCCATTTTCAACAACTCTTCTTGAAATTAATAAAATTAAAGATGGGGGGAGTAATCAAAAACTTATATTATTTATTCGGGGGAAAGCTATATCAGGGGCTCCTAGTATTAGTGGGATTAGTCAATTACCAAATCCTCCAATTATAATTGGTATAACTATAAAAAAAATTATAATAAAAGCATGAGCTGTAACAATAGTATTATAAATTTGATCATCACCAATTAGAGATCCAGCAGTACCTAGTTCAGTTCGAATTAAAAGTCTAAGGGAAGTTCCTACTATTCCTGCTCAAATTCCAAAAATAAAATATAAAGTACCAATATCTTTATGATTAGTAGAAAAAAATCATTTTAGCAATAAAATGGCTGAGTTATATAAGCGATAAATTGTAAATTTATTAACGAGATAAATCTCTTTTATTAAGTCTTATATTCAATAATGATATAAAATTGCAAATTTTAAGGTGAATTTTTTTTTTCTAAGGCTTAAAGAAATTTTCTTTATATCTAATTTTGAAGATTAATAGTTTAATTTAACTTAAAACCTTAGATAAAAAAAAATGTTCTAAAAATTATACCAATTAAAGAAATAAAACTAAAAAAATTAATAAAATGGAAATATTTATTTTTAATATTAATTTTAAATCATTTTATTTTAAAATTAAAAAATAAAAATGAAGAATAAATAATACGAATATAAACAAAAATTATAATTAATCTTATTATAATGAAAAAAAAAGTAATTAAAAGTCAATTATTATTAATTAAAAAATTAATTACAATTCATTTAGAAAAAAATCCTAGAAAGGGGGGGAGTCCTCCTAAGGATAAAAAATTAATTATAATTGAAAATTTAATGAAAAAATTTAAATTGAAATTATATATTTGATTAATATAAAAAATATTAATAATATAAAAAATAGAGCATATAATTATATTTAATAAAGAATATATAAAAAAAAATAGATTTCAGAGAGAATCTCTAATTGAAATAGAAGCTAATATTCATGCTAAATTATTAATAGAAGAAAAGGCTAATAATTTTCGAATAGAATTTTGGTTAAATCTACCAATTACTCCAATAATAGAATTAAGAATTATAATGATTATAATAAAATTTATATTTAAATAATAAGACAAAAGAATTATAGGGGAAATTTTTTGTCAAGTTATTAAAATAAAACAATTAAATCAAGATAATCCTTCAGTAATATTAGGGAATCAAAAATGGAAAGGAGCGGATCCTATTTTTATTAATAAAGAGGAATTAATTATGATAGAAAAAAAATCTTCAAAAAAATTTTTTAAAAAGATTAATTTTAATAAAATTGAAAATAGAAAATTAATTGAGGCAATAGTTTGGGTTAAAAAATATTTTAAAGAAGCTTCAGAATTCAATAAATTATTAGAATTGGAGATTAGGGGGATAAAACTAAGTAAATTAATTTCTAATCCAATTCAACACCCTAATCATGAATTAGAAGAAATTGAAATTAGGGTTCTAAAAAATAAAATAAATATAAAAAATATTTTATTTGAATTAATTATAAATAAGATTTTAAATAAAAATTAAATTTTATTGAGAATTATAAATTCATTTATTTATATATATATATATTTTAGTGTAAGAAGCACAATAATTTTTGGCATTATTAGGTATAGTTTAATTCTATAAAATATAATAAAGGTAAATTTTTACATGATTTATTCTATCAGAATAATCCTTTTTCAGGCACTTTATTATTTAAAAAAAAGGGATTTCCTTTATATTTGGGGTATGAACCCAAAAGCTTAATTTAGCTTATTTTTAA